GGACGATTGATCCTATATGTAGTGTAGAAAGCCTTTTTTTTCTAGTCTTTTTTTTACGATCGGATTGTATCTTTCTTTTTTTTTTTTTATTCTATAGTTAAGATAGTCACACGTAATGACAGATCACGGCCATATTATTAAATGCTTGGGGTAAAAATGGATTTCGTTCAAGTGCTCGAAAATAATATTCCAAAGCTTTCGTATGTTCCCCGTTACTTGTATGGATAAGGCCTATGTTATAGAGTATATAACTTCGATCATAGGGATCAATTTCTAGTCGCATAGCTTCATAATAATTTTTTAAAGCTTCCGCATAATTTCCTTCGGATTGCGCTGACATCCGTTACGGTCGTTGTTTGATAAAAAATCTCCGTTCCAGAACCGTACATGATATTTTCACCTCATACGGCTCCTCCCTTCATGTTCATAATGAGGAATTACAGGGAATCCACAAAAAAAATATTGAAAAAAAAAATATGATCATTATAAACTTAGCGGGGCTAGTTTTTTTACAAGAAATATCTAGCCAGCCCTCCTGTAAGGAACCTTCTTATGATTCTTAAGATCAAGTTCTTGTGTACTAGATGGATAAAAATGTAAAAATGAAGTCCAACAATTTCTTTGTTCTCAACGCCCTTTTATTTCCAGGAATGAATCACTTCAACATTCTTCGATGGTTCTACTGGTATCCAAATAAAGTACGAACGAGATGGATATTTGTTGTCCCAACCATTCTTGTGAACCCCCCTCCCGTATCTAATCATGATGAGGATTCTTTATAACAAAGTTTTCGTGTTGTTGATTCTGACGTGTTTAGTACTTATTTTTACTTAATGCTACCATTTGTATTGGTGATTGGAATAGGAGATTGACCTGTCATACAGTCATACAGAAAGAACCTCTTCTTCTCAATATGTAAATATGTAACCTTTTGCTTAATACTAGAATCGCAAATGAAAGCATCTGAGGCTGCATTAACTCGGGGTATACACGAAAGAAGTAATTGTTCGATTTCCAAACTTCACCTTCTAAAAGCGTAGATTTATTCATTTTTTTCTATCCTGAGTAGTCCTTCTCGTAAGACTGATGAGAGAGACCAGTCAAAAAAAAAAAGAAAAAAAAAAAAGAAAGAATCAAATCACACCATCTCTGTAATAGGAAAATGCTTCCTTTTCTCTTGAAGTTGTCGGAGTCATTCGTAATAAGATATTGGCTACAATTGAAAAGCTTTTATCAATAAAATTTTCATTGATCTGCGATCGAGGCATAATAGGAGGAGTCATCCATTCTATATTATCTTTTCCTTATCGTAGGAAAACGAGCCCACAAAAAAAGGAATTTTTACAGTACGAAATAGCATAAAAACAGACATTTTAAAAACTGATATGACCTTACTCCTATTCAATTGATTCGTTCTTTCCAAGAAATAAGAATCAATTTTTTGAATCCGATTCTTTTTCTTTTATCCAATCCAATAGAAATGTTTTATTTTGATATGGGGATCTATCTTAATTCCGACTTTCTCGAAGTTAAAGACTCAACCCCTTCGTTCTACAAAAAAAATAGATAGATGAAATGATGACTCAAATATCAGTCGGTTTATTGTGTGTTATCATTCTAAAACGGATGAATAAGGAAAAAAAATATCTTATGGTTTACCACAATACAATTGAGTCTCTCCCCTTGAAGGAAAAAAATTTATTTGATAATATGAATCATGAATCACTCGCTATTCATTTAGGTTCTGGGTACTAATCTTTTCTTTTTGGAGAGATGGCCGAGTGGTTAAAGGCGTAGCATTGGAACTGCTATGTAGGCTTTTGTTTACCGAGGGTTCGAATCCCTCTCTTTCCGGACTCTCTCATCACCTAATTCAATTTGACTGACCGAAAAAATGTATAAAAAAAAAAGAAGCCGGTTTATATATGATATATATGATATATATTTGATATATTTTATATTTATATATATTTGATATATTTTACCTAATTCCAAATTTCTATGGTACAGAAATAGAAAGAATGGACAAGGAATCAAGAAAAAACCCACCGATTCATGAAATATGAATAAAAAAAAAATACTGGGCTAACTATTTACCTACCATTTCTTATTATTATTCCGGTGAAAGTAAAAAAAGGGAAATATCCTCGAACCTTTTGTATATCTTTTGCATTAGTTTTAAGTCTGACGGGAATAATATTCTACGACTAGCAATTCATTTATTTTCAAACCTACCCATTGACTATCTATGATTTGATTGACGAATCCTTTATATTGGAATGGGTGAAGAGTCAAATGTTTTGGCAATTCCTCATGGGAGGATGAATCCACATTCTTTTGAATTAGAACTTTAGATTTTTTTTTATTCCTTGCCGTAATCATTTCTTGGGGTTTGCAGCGATAACTTGGTATATCCACAATACGTTCATTAACTAAAATATGTCTATGGTTAATCAATTGGCGGGCTTCAGATATAGTCAAAGTCATACCCAATCGAAAAAGGATGTTATCCAAACGCATTTCAAGTAGTTGTAGTAAAATCTGACCCGTGGACCCTTTTGCTTTTCTGGCGATACGAACGTATTTCAGTAATTGTCGTTCTGTAAGACAATAATGAAACCGCAATTTTTGTTTTTCTTCTAAACGAATACGATACTGAGATTTTTTTTTCCCAGAGCGTGATTGGTTTCTAACATCACTTCCAGACCTAGGCCTTTTATTAGTTAGTCCCGGTAAAGCCCCGAGACGGCGTATTTTTTTTAAACGAGGCCCTCTGTAACGTGACATAAAGACTCCTTATTATTGATTTATATTTATTATATTTATTCTTTCTTTTTTTTTTTTTTTGATATTTCATTTTTCATATTATTTATAGAAGAAACCTAATAGAAAGTAAAACTGAACTAAAATAAATTCATAAAAAAGATACGGAAGTTTTGTACTACAAAGCAAAAAAATATAGATCTAAAATAAAAAGCCGGCTATCGGAATCGAACCGATGACCATCGCATTACAAATGCGATGCTCTAACCTCTGAGCTAAGCGGGCTTACAAAATATCAATTATAATAGAATAAAATTTATAATAGAATACAATTTCCTATCATTCCTATCACATAATTCTAAATGTATAATTAAAAGTTCAAAATGTATTTGGCATTTCTACATTCTTCTACTTGAAATAAAAGACTGTACTATACTTAACTTAATTATATTATACTTAACTTAATTATATTATACTTAACTTAATTATATTATACTTAACTTAATTATATTATATTTATATTCGTTTATTCGTTGCTAAAAAAAAATATTTATCAATTTGATTAGTGATAAAGAGACTGACCTATAAAGAATAATAAAAATGAAAGATGCAATCCATAGAAATGAAAAACATATGATTTTATTCGGAAAGGTAAGCGAATAAGACAAAAAAATCGACTGTTAGAGTTTTTTTATTACAAAATGAAAAAAAAAAATAGGAGGAACGGAAACGGTCGGTAATTACTATAAATAAAAAAATAAAAATAAAGAATTCAAACGTTCCAGCATAAAAAAGGAAAAAGAGAACATGACATATTTTTTTTACTTTTTTACAGAGATTCAAATCTCAAAAAAAGGGGATATGGCGAAATTGGTAGACGCTACGGACTTAAATTGGATTGAGCCTTGGTATGGAAACCTACGAAGTGATCACTTTCAAATTCAGGGAAACCCTGGAATTAATAAAAATAGGCAATCCTGAGCCAAATCCTGATTTCTTAAAAAAAAAACGGGAGCTTATCCAAGCAAACAACAATAAAAAAAGGATAGGTACAGAGACTCAATGGAAGATGTTCTAAAAAATAGAGTTGACGGTATTTGGCTGGTAGAATCAATAAAAATTATTCCATCATCAAAACTTCAGAAACTCCAGAAATAAATCAATAGGTATCACATGTATAAAAAAATGATGAATGACGACTTGAATATTTATTTTGATGAAAAATAAAAAAAAAAAAGTGAATCAATTCTACTAATCTACTAATATGTAGAATATGTAGAATAATTTCATTGTCATTGATTCCACTAAATCAATAATCCATAGTCTCAAATTGATTGATTCTTCGTAAAAGAATAAAGATAGAGTCCCATTCTACATAGAATATAGAATATCGATAAAAATGAAATTTATAGTAAGAGGAAAATCCGTTGATTTTAGAAATCTTGAGGGTTCAAGTCCCTCTATCCCCACAAAAATCCCATTGAATTTGATTCGCTAACTAACGATTTATTAGTTTTATTCTTTTTTCGTTAGAGATTCGTCCAAAATTCGTTATTTAGTCATTCATTCTCTAATTCTCTTTCTAAAATAGATTCAATTTTTTGAAAACAAGTTTTGTCAAATGGATTTTGACTTGAGATCACTCCGTTTTTTTTATCTAAAAACCAGGGATAAAATAATACTTTGTAATAAATGATCGATACTTTTCATTGACATAGACAAAACCTATCTAGAAAAGTCGGGATAGCTCAGTTGGTAGAGCAGAGGACTGAAAATCCTCGTGTCACCAGTTCAAATCTGGTTCCTGGCACATGATGTATTTGTATTAGTATCATAGACTACTCGTATATAAAATGTTAAGATTTATCTTCAATAGAATGGTTCTGAACTTTAAGTATTGATTATAAACAATATTTATTCCATTTATAATCTGTGATGGGTATGTTTTGATGATACATTACCTACTTAACTCAGTGGTTAGAGTACTGCTTTCATACGGCGGGAGTCATTGGTTCAAATCCAATAGTAGGTATCACTTCTTATTTATATAGAGAAATAGAAGAGAAATAAAATATAGAGAAATAGAAGAGAAATAAAAATCTGGTATAGAAATCTGGTATAGAAATAAGAATTGAATGAAATTTTTTTTGTTATATCGTTTAGAATAGAATCTGTCTCATATATTTTTTATTTTTTATTCTTTATTATGATTTTTGATTTTGTATTCAATCAGAAAAAAAAAAAGATAAGGGGTATATAAACAAACCTTCTTGATTATTCGGACGAATCCACTAGTTTAGTTACGATAAATTACATTATAGCCTCAACTCGTATCCTCAATCGTCTTAGAGATAGATTTGCCTCGATAATTTGTCTCTTCCCTTCGGCTTTCTTCAATTTTTCTTCCGCTATTTCGAGAGTTTGCCGAGCTTCTTGTGGGTCAATATCACTACTCTTCTCTGCATTATTTACTAAAATAGTAATATCATTATTGCCTATTCTAGCAAAACCACCCATAAGAGCCATCTTTAACCATTGGTCATTAAGTCGTATTCTCAAAATGCCTATATCTACAGCTGTGGCAATAGGGGCATGGTTTGGTAATACGCCAATTTGCCCACTATTGGTAGATAAAATGATTTCTTTCACTTCTGAATCCCAAACTCTTCGATTAGGAGTCAGTACACAAAGATGTAAGGTAATCATTGATTCAATTTTCTCTCCATTTCGTTTTATTTTATAACCTTCGTTATAGCTTCATCTATGTTACCCACTAAATAAAAGGCTTGTTCAGGAAGACTATCTAATTCTCCGGAAAGAATCAATTGAAACCCTCTAATTGTTTCTGTTAAACCAACATATTTTCCTGGGGAACCAGTAAATACTTCTGCTACGAAAAAGGGTTGTGATAAGAAACGTTCAATTTTTCGCGCTCTAGCTACGGTTAAACGGTCTTCTTCGGATAATTCGTCCAACCCAAGAATAGCTATAATGTCCTGAAGTTCTTTGTAACGTTGTAAAGTTTGCTTGACTCTTTGCGAAGTTTCATAATGTTCTTCACCAACAATCCTAGGTTGGAGCATAGTTGACGTTGAATCCAAAGGGTCGACTGCTGGATAGATACCTTTTGCAGCTAATCCTCTGGATAGTACGGTAGTTGCATCTAAATGTGCAAATGTTGTGGCAGGAGCAGGGTCGGTCAAATCGTCTGCAGGTACATAAACGGCTTGAATAGACGTTATGGACCCTTCCCTAGTAGAAGTAATTCTTTCTTGTAACGAACCCATTTCGGTGCTAAGAGTGGGTTGATAACCCACAGCAGAAGGCATTCTACCCAATAAGGCGGATACCTCGGATCCTGCTTGGACAAAACGGAATATATTATCAATAAATAGAAGTACGTCTTGTTCATTAATATCGCGGAAATATTCCGCCATAGTTAGGGCAGTCAAACCAACTCTCATACGAGCTCCTGGTGGTTCGTTCATCTGACCGTAGACTAGAGCCACCTTGGATTCTGCAATATTTTTTTCATGAATGACTCCAGATTCTTTCATTTCCATGTAAAGATCATTTCCTTCACGAGTACGTTCACCCACTCCGCCAAATACAGATACACCCCCATGAGCTTTAGCAATATTATTGATCAATTCCATAATGAGTACTGTTTTACCCACTCCCGCTCCCCCGAATAGCCCGATTTTTCCGCCACGGCGATAAGGAGCTAAAAGATCTACAACTTTAATTCCTGTTTCAAAAATAGATAATTTAGTATCTAACTGTATAAAGGCAGGCGCAGATCTATGAATAGGAGATGTTGTTCGAGTCTCTACAGGGCCTAAATTATCAACGGGCTCTCCCAGTACGTTGAAAATTCGTCCGAGAGTTGCTTTACCAACTGGAACACGTAGAGGATCTCCCGTGTCAATCACTTCCATTCCTCTCATTAGACCATCTGTAGCACTCATAGCGACAGCTCTCACTCGATTATATCCTAATAATTGCTGTACTTCACAAGTCACAGTAATTGGTTGACCCACAGTATCTCGACCCTTTACTATCAGAGCATTGTAAATATTTGGCATTTTGCCCGGGTGAAAAGCTACATCCAGTACCGGACCAATGATTTGATCAATGCCCCCCAAGTTTTTTTTTTCAAGTGTGGAAACGCCAAGACCTGTAGTATTGATTCTCATAATATAAGAAATTAAAGTAATAATATAAGAAATAAAGATAAGAAATAAAGTAAAAAAGAAATATGTTTCAAATTTTTTTGTGAAAATTTGAAAATGTACAAAAGAAAGTCCGATTGCAAGTGGATCAGTTAATTCGAAATAGGAGTTAACATTTGGTCTCGTTGGTAGTACCATCTTCTAACCAAATCCAATAAATTCTATTGTTTACTTAATTCAATTCAATTTTTTTAGTGCATTTTAAATGAAAGTTCAATCAACCCATTATTTTTTTAAAATGGCATTAATAATAAAAATGTTAAGAAAGTAACTTATTTGTCTATGATTGACAATACCGCTCATTCTATTCTTCTATGGAATAGAAATTTCATTCATAGATCTAAAGATTCATTCTTATATAGATAAAGATAAAGTTTTAGCCATTTTGATTCAAAAAATGGATTCCTGATGAAAAAAGGATTTTTTGGTTGCGCCATACATATGACAGAGCATACAATAAGAATGTATTTAGGGAATAAAATACCGTGGGTCTAATAACGAATCA